ATGGACGCTTTTCACTCCAATTTTCATATTTCTTGTTCGGAAAAATAGTTGAAAGAATTCCAAGAATTTAGTATTCAAGTCAATGATGCATTACATTAATTTGATTCATTCCATTTTTTTATTTAATATTTTAATAAAAAAAAATATTTCATTTTTAGAATATTAAAGATTATAATGATAAAGTAAAAGCGGGTAGCGGGAATCGAACCCGCATCGTTAGCTTGGAAGGCTAGGGGTTATAGTCGACGTTGATTCATCATTTTTAACGTCTCTAATTCAAAACTGAACGTGAAACTTTGGTTTCATTCAGCTCCTTTATGGAAGATGGATAAATTCCCAGATTCAGACATGAACGAAATAAAAAAATCCGACCCATAACGTCTATGTCAGCTTTTATGTCTAAATCTATTCAGAACAACCCGCTTTCTAGACGATCCCTATAGAAAGGAGGGGGTTTATATTCTAACAATCTTTCTAGTTACTTCGTTCTCTACTTCTATTTGAAAGAATCCTTAGGAAAAGTATTTTGTTTCCACCGAGCTAAAACAATTTATCGATGTCTTTAGTAAACCAAAGACATTGTTTAATAGCTGTTTTGCTTCAATTCCCCCTATAGAAATGAAAAATTGAAGATTTAGTTACGATTAGAAATACACTTTTTATCTTTATCCATGGGTCCTTTACTCATACTCATTCAATTGGAAGTATTGATCCAATAAAAAAAATTATGTTTCGTAATCTCATAATCCAATTTTTCAATTTAAAATTGATTCTTGGATACAAATCACGAGAATGTATATTCTTCCTCGAATTTTTCATTGAGAGGTAAAGGATTCAATCCTTTTAAGAACTAAAGTTTTTGTTCGGAATGAATATTAATCAAACCGAAAGACCCTTTAACTATATAAGGGGTTATAGAACGAATCACACTTTTACCACTAAACTATACCCGCTACAATCCGATTATTGTATATAAATGGACCTTTTGTCGACCCTAATCAAAACTAAAACAAAAGATCAGAAAAGAATCATGAAAACTAGAGCGTTTACCTTTTGTATCAGAGGACCTAATGAGATTAGGAAAAGGGGATTCATTTCACTTTAATAACTAAATAACAAGTGCTTTTTTGCCCGAGGTTTTGTCTCGAACTTAAGCCATAACACAAAAATGGGTTGTGTCAAGAAACGAGAGTTCCCTTTTTCTTATTTAAACCGCAATAAAAGGACTAACTAAGAAAGAAATGGCACTTTGATTCGATACCATTTGATTATATATCATAGAAATTGAAAAAGTTCTTTTTGTTTATCGCAATAACAAGCAATTTTTTTTTTCTTTATTTCTTTTTTTTTTTTTTTTTTCAAATTTAAGAAATCTTTTGATTTATGATTTGTTGGAACAAAAGGGCGGGCCCGGCTAAGTACTGACCAGGCCGGGCCGTGGAACTAAAAAGCCCCTTCGGACGAAATCACGAAATCAAAAAATAAGAGTATATACTATGACGGGCGTTTTCAAGCCTTATTTTTTATAATGTAACATAGTATTATCCTTTTTCAATTGAGAGGAGAGATGGCTGAGTGGACTAAAGCGTCGGATTGCTAATCCGTTGTACGAGTTTTTCGTACCGAGGGTTCGAATCCCTCTCTTTCCGTTTTCATTGATGACTTGGCATTTTCTTTCGAATTTATCGCGAGCTCTTTTTTATTAATAGTTAAAAAAGAATAGTTAAAGAAGTGGAATAGATAAAATCTTACTAATAACAGTTTAAAATCAAGCAAAGAAAACCTTATTTTTTATTCTTCACGTCCAGGATTACGTCCTGGATCATTAGACAGGAATCCGAAGATAAAGAGAGAAACAAAGAATATCACTACCGTGTAAACAAATAGTTTGAGAGTAAGCATTACACAATCTCCAAGATTTTTTTTAGGAAAAAAGAGAATAGATTCTCCACTTTTATACCACATACCCTACCTTTTTTTATTTTGACACCAAGAAATAAAGTGGGGTGATCCGGATTTGTCGCGGTTGTACAAGAATTTCAATATTTGAATTGAGAGTGTAAGACGTATCTGATCTTATCAATTCCACGAATTTTTTTCGAATAAATCATGAATTTGTCTGGGACTTTATTAAAAATATCATCGAAAACTTACAGCAGCTTGCCAAACAAAGGCTAAGAGAAAAAAGAACAGGGGTATTACTGGCATAACATCTACAATTGGATTCAAAAAAGCGTAGGCTTCGGGCAATTTGGCGACGAAAAAACTACTGGAATAAAGAGCAGAATTAAGGTAGATACAGATCAAACTTAAAATATTAGGCATAACAAACATTTTGTTTTTGGGGATAATTGTATTTATTTTGATTGAGTTATTAATAAATTTAATTGAGTTTTTTATTATTATATTTTTTTATTATAAATAGGGTATTATTGATAGAAGAAAAAAAATGAATAAAAATAAATAAGATAGACCAAAAAACTTTCTTTGATTTGAACTCACCCAATCAAAAATCCTTCTATATCTCAAATCAAAAGAGAATAGAATAAATCATACTTTCGTACAATATCTTAATTGAATTATATGTAATGATCAATAAATTCAGTTTAATTCTATGTCTACATGTATAGTCTACATGTATAAAAATTCTAGTAATCCATTTTATAAATAATAGATATTTAGACTGGAGTTGACGAATAACCCGTACCAATATTAGTGTTTATTAGTGTCGAATAGAAATAAATGGGGCGTGGCCAAGTGGTAAGGCAACGGGTTTTGGTCCCGCTACTCGGAGGTTCGAATCCTTCCGTCCCAGAGCACACCCCGTCTATATATATTATTATATAGTGTGATCATTATATTAACATTCTATTAATATAATATATTTCTAATTTTTTTTTTTGATATATAAAATATATCATAATAAAATATATATAAAAGATTGCCTTTTCGAACAGCCTTCTGTATTAAGAGTAGAATATTGGTATAGAATGTGATTATTATTTTTTTTTTCATAATCCGCGGAATCATATCTTTTTCACAAATTTAATTGAGTTCAAATAACACGCAAACGATTTTACAGTATAAATATGAAAAAATAACAACATAAAATTTTTCCCTTACATCAGTGTTTTTTTATCTATCTTTTTTTAATCACAGATGGTTTAATCCAATATGAATTTCTCTCTCTCTTACTGATGATAAAAAACGAAAGGTCCTTGCTGTAAAACTTTATGTTATGCAAAATGCAAATAATTATATCGGATAGGAGATTTTTCAATCAATTCAATCTTTGTAACGAACTCCTATGAGTTCTTGGTACTTGAAGAAGTGTGAAATTGTTGAATTTATGCTACCACTATTATGTTACTTGAAGATACAGATTCAAAATAACTTGTTTCTTCGTATTATATTTATTTATTCGTGTTATATTAGTTATAATTTAGTTAACTAATTTGATTTTTACAATAATCGAAAAATATTCTAAAATTTAGAATGATATAAAAAAAAAAATTATTTTTATAGAATTTCCAATATTAAATTCTATTAATCTTTATCCGAACCAATGATTATTCATGATTCCATAATTGAATCAATTACATATGGGTTCCAAACGGAAGGAATGTTATGGTAAAACTTCGTTTAAAACGATGTGGTAGAAAGCAACGTGCGACTTGAAGGACATGATCCGCTGTGGAGTCTTACATCCACCATTTTTTTATATATTATATAGGAATGAAAGTGCTCTTGGCTCGACATCATTTGTTCTGTTCCGCTGTAACTCTCTTTTTTTGGGGGGGGTGTGATATAATATAGTATAGGATGGAGCTCGAGTAGAAAGTATTGATTTATTTTTCAGGGGCAAGAATCTAGGGTTAGTATCAGTCAATAAATTGGAACAGCTTCGTAAGTATATTTTCGATACATAAACTTAAAGGGTCCTATTCGAGAAAATTTCCAATTCAAAAGGAAAGTTTGTTGAAATTGGTAAAACTCTTTCGATCAAATCAAAAGGAAAGTGTATTACGCAGGAATCAAACATTCGTATGATTCTTTGACAGAAAGAAATCACAAAAAATGGTATGTTGCTGCCGTTTTGAAAGGATTTAAAGATCACCGAAGTAATGTCTAAACCCAATGATTCAAGGCAAAGATCCTGGAACAAGGAAATACCGTTTTCAATTGTCTTAACAACTAGATTAGAAAAGAATCAAAATGGATTCTAAAGAAGACAGACAATTAAAGGGTTAGAGACCGCTCAATAGATGAAATATCTAAAAGGTTTCTCTTTTGAGTTATTTCAGAGTTATCCAACTTGAGTTATGAGGGTGCAAATACGACTAATTTTCTTTTTTGTTGGGTAAGAATAAGAAAAAAAGTACTAAAATCAATAGTCTAATTAATTTGATGATTTTATGGATATATTTGATATTGTAATTCTATACATAGACATAATTTCGAATTTTCTCGAGCCGTACGAGGGGAAAACTTCTTATACGTTTCTAGGGGGGGTATTCTTCATCTATCCCAATGAGCCATTTATCGAATCGTTGCAATTGATGTTCGATCCCGACGAGAGGGAAGAGATCTTCGGAAAGTGGGTTTTTATGATCCGATAAAGAATCAAATCTATTTAAATGTTCCTGCTATTCTATACTTCCTTGAAAAAGGCGCTCAACCTACAGGAACTGTTCATGATATTTCAAAAAAGGCGGGGGTTTTTACGGAACTTCGCCTTAATCAACAAACAAAATTCAATTAATAAAATAAAATAGAAAAAAAGAAGGTGTGGATGACTTATATATAGCTTTGTATAACCCTTTTAGTATTGTTACTATAGAATGGTGTCCTTTATTTATAACGACAAAAAAATGGATTTCTATTTTATTGATATAACAATTGATCCAATAATTTAAAATTGAAATAAAATAGATAGAAAAAAAGATCAAGTGAATAAATAAGAAATGACGTAGAAGTAATGGGGTCTATAGACATAAAAATTTGACATTACCCCCGTTTTCGTTGGAACTCTATGAACAAAAAAAACAAAGGACTAAATCCGCTTATTTTAGTTATTGAATAAACCTCATTTTTTTCTACTTCTCCCCCGTCTTCCTTAATTTAGTCTTCTATCTATATTATATATAGTGCCAATCCAACACAAGTCCTTCGTTTTTTTTTCTATTTCAATTTTAATAATTTGCATTTGATTAATTTTAATTGATTGAAATCGGAATTGTTAGTTCGATTTAGAATTTGTTTTCTCTTTTGTATACGTATGCTTTTCTCAATATTCATATTGACAACAGTGTATCAAATAAATATAATCCGATCGTGGATAAATGGATCTATTTATCCCTGTTCCATAGATTTTATTTCATTCAAATAATAGGCTCTTATATTTTCTGTCATACAAGAAGTCTTTTTTGATTAAGATTTTAATCAATTAAACTCGATATATACTAATTAATGGATAATATAAGAGAAGAGAGACAAGAGGCGGTCTATAAAGATTTTCAAATCTTTGACTTTATCCTTATTTTATCTTTTATTTGAGAATTTTTTGTATTTTCGTCGGATTTGTTCATTTTTATTATGTTCAGAGTGGGTTAGAGTTTTTTTTTCATTTTTTTTTTTTAATGGTTTGATTGTGTTGTACCATTCAATTTCGTTATTTATTGGGATTCTGATTGTATCTACACATTCTAATTTGTTTATTTGGGTTGCTAACTCAACGGTAGAGTACTCGGCTTTTAAGTGCGGCTAGCATCTTTTACACATTTGTATGAAGCAACAGATTCGTCCATACCATCGGTAGAGTTTATAAGACCACGACTGATCCTGAAAGGAATGAATGGAAAAAGCAGCATGTCGTAGGATAATTCTGAGAATATCTCATTCTTACTGAATAGGTCCAAAATCTTATTTCAATTGTTTAAATTCAATTTAAAAAAAAGAATTTTTTGGGGGGGTCGAATGAATAAATGGGTAGAGCCTTACTAGAGGTTCCAATTCTAGGGAAATAAAAAGTAACGAGCTTCTGTTCTTCATTTTTGAATGATTACCCCATCTAAATTAGACGTTAAAAATATATTAGTGCTTAATGCGGGAAAAGCTTTTCCGATGAGTGGATTAGAAATTTCTTATGAGTCCTAACTATTAGCTATTCCCCTTTATGGGGTAGAGATAAATGTGTAGAAGAAGGCAGTATATTGATAAAGAGATTTTTTTTTCAAAATCAAAAGAGCGATTGGATTGATAAAATAAAGGGCTTCTAACTATCTTGTTATCCTATAAATGATAAATCTATTATATGGAAAGGGAGGGTCTGGAGAGTCCGTTGATGAGTTTGACTTGTTTCCGAGGTATCTAATTTTTTCTTACTATAATATAAATACCTTGTTTTGACTGTATCGTACTATGTATCATTTGATAACCCAATAAATCACCTATTTCTTTTCTGATTCAAATTGAATTTTAAATGGAAGAATTTCAAGGATATTTAGAATTATATAGATCTCAGCAACATGACTTCCTATACCCACTTATCTTTCGGGAGTATATTTATGCACTTGCTCATGATCGTGGTTTAAATAGATCCGTTTTGTTGGATAATGTAGGTTATGACAAGAAATCTAGTTTACTAATTATAAAACGTTTAATTAGTCGAATGTATCAACAGAATCATTTTATTATTTCCGTTAATGATTCGAATCAAAATAAATTTTTGGGGTACAACAAAAATTTGTATTCTCAAATGATATCGGAGGGATTTGCAGTCATTGTGGAAATTCCGTTTTCCCTACGATTAGTATCTTCCTTAGAGGAGACAGAAACCGTAAAATCTTATAATTTACGATCAATTCATTCAATATTTCCTTTTTTCGAGGACAAATTTCCACATTTAAATTATGCATCAGATGTACTAATACCCTACCCCATTCATCTGGAAATCTTGGTTCAAACCCTTCGCTACTGCGTGAAAGATCCCTCTTCTTTGCATTTATTACGGCTCTTTCTTCACGAGTATTATAATTGGAATACTCTTATTACTCCAAAAAAATCCATTTTTGCAAAAAGTAATCAAAGATTATTCTTGCTCCTATATAATTCTTATGTATGTGAATACGAATCCATTTTACTTTTTCTCCGTAACCAATCTAATCATTTACGATTAACCTCTTCTGGGATTCTTTTTGAGCGAATACGTTTTTATGAAAAAATAAAATATCCTGTCGAAGAAGTCTTTGCTAACGATTTTCCGGCCACCTTATGGTTCTTCAAGGATCCTTTTATACAGTATGTTAGATATCAAGGAAAATCGATTCTGGCATCAAAAGATACTCCTCTTCTGATGAATAAGTGGAAATATTATCTTGTCCATTTTTGGCAATGTCATTTTTATGTATGGTCTCAACCAGGAAGAATCCATATAAACCAATTATCCAAGCATTCCTTTGATTTTTTGGGTTATCTTTCAAGCATACGACCGAATATTTC